GGGGATAATGTCCAACTTAGAGTTGTTAATTATATCCTTTATGGAAATGGCAAGCCAATTCGAGGACTTTATCACACAAGCATTCAATTAGTTCGGACTTGCTTAGTATTGGATTGGAACCAAGAAAAAAATGGTTCTATAGAGGGGGTTCGTGCTTCTTTTGTTGAAATAAGGACAAATGATCTAATTTGCAATTTCATAAGAATTGAGTTAGTCAAGTCCCCTATTTCGTATACCGGAAAAAGAAATTGTACGGTGGGTTCAGGATTGATTAACCATAATAGATTAGATTACACCAATATTAATCCTTTTTATTCCAAGGCAAAGATTCAATTACTTACCAAACATAAAGGAACTAGTGGTACGTTGTTGAATCAAAATAGGGAATGCCAATCTTTGAAAATTTTGTTATCATCCAACTATTCTCGAATTGGCTCATTCGATGGTTTGAAATATAACAATGTGACAAAAGAATCAATTAAAGCGGGTCCTATAATTCCAATTAGGAATCCGTTAGTCCCCTTAGGTACAGTAGTACTCAAAATTGCGAATTTTTATTCATCTTGCCATTTAATAACTTATAATCAGATTTTGTTAAAGAAATATTTGTTACTTAACAAATTTAGTCAGACTTTCCAAGTACTTAAATATTTTTTAATAGATGAAAAAAGGGGGATTTATAATCCCGATCCGTGCAGTAACATTATTTTGAATCCATTCGATTTAAATTGGTGTTTTCTCCACCAGGATTTTTGTGATGAGACGTCCACAATTATTAGCCTTGGACAATTTTTTTGTGAAAATGTATGTCTATTCAAATACGGATCACAGAAAAAATCTGGTCAAGTTCTAATTGTTCATGTTGACTACTTAGTAATAAGATCAGCCAAGCCCTATTTGGCTACTCCAGGAGCAACGGTTCATGGTCATTATGGAGAAATCCTTCACGAGGGAGATAGATTAGTTACATTTATATATGAAAAATCAAGATCTGGTGACATAACGCAAGGTCTTCCAAAAGTGGAACAAGTGTTAGAAGTGCGTTCGATTGATTCAATATCGATAAATCTCGAAAAGAGGGTTAAAGGTTGGAATGAACGTATATCAAGAATTCTTGGAATCCCTTGGGGATTCTTAATTAGCACGGAGCTAACCATCGCCCAAAGCCGTATTTCTTTGGTTAATAAGATCCAAAAGGTTTATCGATCTCAGGGGGTACAGATCCATAATAGACATATAGAGATTATTGTCCGTCAAGTAACATCAAAAGTGTTGGTTTCAGAAGATGGAATGTCTAATGTTTTTTCACCCGGGGAGCTAATTGGATTGGCGCGAGCCGAACGAGCAGGGCGTGTTTTGGATGAAGCGATCTGTTATCGAGCAATCTTATTGGGAATAACGAGGGCATCTCTTAATACTCAAAGTTTCATATCCGAAGCTAGTTTTCAAGAAACTGCTCGAGTTTTAGCAAAAGCTGCTCTACGAGGTCGTATTGATTGGTTGAAAGGCCTGAAAGAAAATGTTGTTCTAGGGGGAATTATACCTGTTGGTACCGGATTCAAAAAATTAGTGCATCATTCAAGGCAACACAAAAACATTCATTTGGAAATCAAAAAGAAAAATTTGTTTGAAGGAAAGATGAGAGATATCTTATTTCACCATAGAGAATTTTTGAGTTCTTGCGTCCCAAACAATTTTCATGAGACATCAGAACAATCATTGACACGATTTAATGATTCCTAAAAGGAGACTCGTTTTTTTATATTATAATTTAATTATCTGGTCCAATTTTCCTATTTGATTGATAATAAAGATCATAATGAATTAAAAGGAATTAATGGTTTTGATCGTGTATCAACGGTCAATCCTCGGTAGAAAGTTCCATCGGAACAATTATTTATTTCAGATACCTCGTCTCGTTGTTAAAAAAAAAACAACGAGCAAGTATGGGGAAAAATGACAAGAAGATATTGGAACATTAATTTGGAAGAAATGATGGAAGCAGGAGTTCATTTTGGTCATGGTACTAGGAAATGGAATCCTAGAATGGCACCTTTCATCTCCGCAAAACGTAAAGGTATTCATATTACAAATCTTACGAGAACTGCGCGTTTTTTATCAGAGGCCTGTGATTTAGTTTTTGATGCAGCAAGTAGAGGAAAACACTTTTTAATCGTTGGTACAAAAAATAAAGCAGCTGATTCAGTAGCATCCGCTGCAATAAAGGCTCGGTGCCATTATGTTAATAAAAAATGGCTTGGTGGTATGTTAACGAATTGGTCCACTACGGAAACGAGACTTCAAAAGTTCAGGGATTTAAGAGCCGAACAAAGGATGGGGAAACTCAACCGTCTCCCAAAAAGGGATGCAGCAATGTTGAAGAGACAATTATCCACCTTGCAAACATATCTGGGTGGGATCAAATATATGACAGGGTTACCTGATATTGTAATTATCGTTGATCAGCAAGAAGAATATACGGCTCTTCGAGAATGTGTCATTTTGGGGATTCCGACGATTTGTTTAATCGATACAAATTGTGACCCAGATCTCGCAGATATTTCGATTCCAGCCAACGATGACGCTATCGCTTCAATCCGATTGATTCTTAACAAATTAGTATCCGCAATTTGTGAAGGTCGTTCTAGTTATATAAGAAATCATTGATTATTATTAATAATCATAAGATAGATAAGTCAATTACTTCAGAAAACTTCACAGATTTTTTTTATTGGATCGGTTGCTATTCCTGGATTTCAAAAAAAAAAGTACTCGGATTGAGGATATTATGTGATTACTTAGTATCCTAAATATACGATTAATGATTAAAGTGGGTCAGTTAAGAAAGAGATGGTTGAATCAAAATAATTTTTTTTAAGTTCAATTTCTGTCAGAGGACAATATGAATGTTATACCATGTTCCATTAACACACTCAAAGGGCTATATGATATATCGGGTGTAGAAGTAGGCCAACATTTATATTGGCAAATAGGAGGTTTACAAGTCCATGCCCAAGTCCTTATCACTTCTTGGGTTGTAATTGCTATCTTATTAGGTTCAGTTACCATAGCTGTTCGGAATCCACAAACCATTCCGGCCGACGGTCAGAATTTCTTCGAATATATCCTTGAATTCATTCGGGACTTGAGTAAAACTCAGATTGGAGAAGAATATGGTCCTTGGGTTCCCTTTATTGGAACTATGTTCTTATTTATTTTTGTTTCTAACTGGTCAGGTGCTCTTTTACCTCGGAAAATCATACAGTTACCTCATGGGGAGTTAGCTGCGCCCACGAATGATATAAACACTACTGTTGCTTTAGCTTTACCCACGTCAGTGGCATATTTTTATGCGGGTCTTACAAAAAAAGGTTTGAGTTATTTTGGGAAATACATTCAACCAACTCCAATACTTTTACCAATTAACATCCTAGAAGATTTCACAAAACCTTTATCGCTTAGTTTTCGACTTTTCGGAAATATATTGGCTGATGAATTAGTAGTTGTTGTTCTTGTTTCTTTAGTACCTTCAGTAGTTCCTATACCCGTCATGTTTCTTGGATTATTCACAAGCGGTATTCAAGCTCTTATTTTTGCAACTTTAGCCGCGGCTTATATAGGTGAATCCATGGAGGGTCATCATTGACTAGCTTTCTAAATTGTTTTTTTTTCAACCTTATCCCAATTCATGTGGAGTTCAATTTAATATAATCGACTTGGCGAGAAATCATAATAGATAAAATTTTGATATATGGTATAGAGTCGTAGCAGGAAAGATGTACGATATTATTTAATTGTATTGTAAAAAAATCTTAGGAAAAAGAGATCATCTAGATGATCTCTTTTTCCTAAGATTTTGGCTTATTTATAGACTTCTCCAATTTATAAATATTGTATTTATATTTTATTTGCTTTTGTTTTGTTATTTATATTTGTTTAGTTAATTACAATATTACAACAATTTAAAATTTGAATAAGAATTGTTATCTTTTTACGACGTAAGACTAAAAAAAGCTAGTTTAGCTTAGGAAAATGAAACTGGACATATGTAATAAATAGTTATAAGTCTGTCCAGCCCCCGCATATGGTTCAAAAAAAGTAATTCTAGAATCATATTCAATAGGCGGTTTACGTTATGGAAGAAACAAATGTATATGTGATATTAGAAATTCACTAGTTATAGTGAGGCTCTTTTATCTTATTCTTATATAATAATAATATTTATTTTTTATTTCACAGCTCACTGCACTTAACTTAGATGGGATTCCAATAGAAAGTCCTTCTGCTTTGTCTGTGATTGGGGATTGAACAAATAAACAGATGAACTCTGAACTCAAGGATTTAGAAGAATAAAGAATGAAGAATTGAATGCAAAATAAGTTTAGAATAAAGAAATGCAATGACTAGAATCATATGCATATAGATTTACAAAAACTCCATCATGTATAAGAACTAAAAACGAGATTTCGAAGTATTTCTGTATTTCTGATGATTAATTGGTTGATTGTATCATTAACCATTTCTTTTTTTTTTGTGTGAGGAGCTTAGCTTACCATGAATCCACTGATTTCTGCCGCTTCTGTTATCGCTGCTGGATTGGCCGTAGGGCTTGCTTCTATTGGACCTGGGGTTGGTCAAGGTACTGCTGCGGGTCAAGCTGTAGAAGGTATTGCGAGACAGCCAGAAGCAGAGGGTAAAATACGAGGTACTTTATTGCTAAGTCTGGCTTTTATGGAAGCTTTAACAATTTACGGACTGGTCGTGGCATTAGCACTTTTATTTGCGAATCCATTTGTTTAATTCTAGAAGAAAAGTACGTAATGTACTTTTTTTTGACTTAGACTCGCCATTTGTTTTTTCGAATTATATCAACATTTAACTCTAACAATTACTTATTCGTTGAGAGAATACCTCCGGGAAGGACGGATTTTAGGATTAGTAATTAGCAGATCCTCTCTCTTTCTTCCTTCCCGTTTTTAGTTCTTAGTATAATGGAAACCTTTTTTAGGATGCGTTGCAACGCAACAAACGAGGTATTTTGAAATTGGCATAATACCCAGGACCGAACCCAACCCGATAAGTATCTTCTTGGAAACTGTAAACTTTAATTAGAATAAAAAAAAAAATAAGAAATAAGATTTAATTATAAAAAAATGAAAAATAATAAATTAAATCAAATAAATTAATCTATTTCCAAAAAAAAATCCCATAACATAAAAAAAGGAAATCAACAAAAAAGGGGAGGGCGAAGTGATACAAAAAGAACTCTGTTCTTTGTTAGTCCTATCTATAAGAGGAGAGTATATGAAAAGTGTAACCAATTCTTTTGTTTCCTTGGGCCACTGGCCATCCGCCGGGGGTTTTGGGTTTAATACCGATATTTTAGCAACAAATCCAATAAATCTAAGTGTAGTACTTGGTGTATTGATTTATTTTGGAAAGGGAGTGTGTGCGAGTTGTGTATTTCAAAAATAGGTTGGATCCCACCGGCTGCACTTTATTTTTTTATTATTTATTTTATTTTTATAAATAAGGATTTTATAAATAAGGATAAAAAAAATAGGATAAAAAGTGTGCATGATCTCGACGAATTACTTCTGAATAAATAAAGTAATCATATGTAAGAACCATAGCATTTCGTAATTCATTGGTACATTGACTTTGATTCTCTATCAACCAATAATGTGGGACCTTTAACATGGTTAAAGCTAAACTGTTTGAAGTCCAGGCACAACAAACATGGTACTCTTTCTACCACTATGTTAGTACTAAGATGGTTTAAAAATAAAAAATGCATAGTTGCTAATTTATCCGATATAGAACACTCATATCGATAAAATAATTTGAACCATTTCCTAAGGAAAAAGGCACCTCCTTTTTTATTCAATGCTGAATAGACAACCTATGTTATGTATAGAATGAGAATTTTTGGATTTGAATATTGAAGGAATATTGAATAAATAAAACTAACTAAAAGAAAACTAAATCTAAAAAGAATTAATAAAACAATAAAAAAAAAGAAAATCAAAAATAACATAACAAATACAAATAAAAAATAAAGAAACAACTTTGCTGACAATTATAGATTTTTTGTCTGGTCAGAAGAGTCCTCCGAATAAACTCTGGTCTTGTATAAGATACATTTTAATATCTTTGAATACGAACAGAAAAGAGAGGGTAGGCTCATTACATTAAAATATATGGAATGCCCATAAATTTAAAAATGAAGCGTGAGAGCCAAATGAATCGAAAGGTTCATGTTTGGTTCGGGAAGAGATCGTGTAAGTTGTGAAATTCATTAATGGTAACAAAATCTACTTTCATTAAATGATTTATTAGATAATCGAAAACAGAGGATCTTGAGTACTATTCGAAATTCAGAAGAATTACGTAAAGGAGCTATTGAGCAACTCGAAAAAGCCCGGGCACGCTTACGTAAAGTGGAAACGGAAGCAAATGAATATCGAGTGAATGGATACTCCGAGATAGAACGAGAAAAAGAAAATTTGATTAATGCCACTTGTGATAGTTTGGAACGATTAGAAAATTACAAAAATGAAACCCTTCTTTTTGAACAACAAAGAGCGATTAATCAAGTGCGACAGCGAGTTTTCCAACAAGCCTTACAAGGAGCTCTAGGTACTCTGAATAGTCGTTTGACTAGTGAGTTACATTTTCGTACCATCAGTGCTAATATTGGCATTCTGGGGGCTATGGAAGAATAGTCCTTCTATTTTTTTAGTTTAGAATTTAGGCATTATTTTTTTCCTTTACTTCCGAAAAAGAATTAATAGACGCTAATGGTAACCATTCGAGCCGACGAAATTAGTAATATTATCCGTGAACGTATTGAACAATATAATAGAGAAGTAAAGGTTGTGAATACCGGCACCGTACTTCAAGTGGGTGACGGAATTGCTCGTATTCATGGTCTTGATGAAGTAATGGCAGGTGAATTAGTCGAATTTGAAGAGGGTACAATAGGTATTGCTTTGAATTTGGAATCAAATAATGTTGGCGTTGTGTTAATGGGCGATGGTTTGATGATACAAGAGGGAAGTTCTGTAAAAGCAACAGGAAAAATTGCTCAGATACCGGTAAGTGAGGCTTATTTGGGTCGTGTTATAAATGCTCTAGCAAAACCTATTGATGGAAGAGGGGAAATTTCAGCTTCTGAATCTCGCTTAATTGAATCTCCCGCTCCAGGTATTATTTCTAGACGTTCCGTCTATGAGCCTCTTCAAACAGGGCTTATTGCTATTGATGCGATGATACCTATAGGACGCGGTCAGAGAGAATTAATTATTGGGGATAGACAGACTGGTAAAACAGCAGTAGCTACAGATACGATTCTAAATCAAAAAGGGCAAAATGTAATATGTGTTTATGTAGCTATTGGTCAAAAAGCATCTTCCGTAGCTCAAGTAGTGACTACTTTCCAGGAACGAGGGGCTATGGAATACACTATTGTGGTAGCGGAAACGGCGGATTCACCTGCTA